GCTAGCGTAGCTTAAACCAAAGCATAACACTGAAAATGTTAAGATGATCCCTAGAAACGTTCCGCAGGCACAAAGGCTTGGTCCTGACTTTACTATCAGCTTTAACCCAATTTATACATGCAAGTCTCCGCACCCCTGTGAGAATGCCCTCAATCCCCTGCCCGGGGACGAGGAGCAGGCATCAGGCACATCCTCTACAGATCGCGCCCAAGACGCCTTGCTACGCCACTCCCCCAAGGGAACTCAGCAGTAATAGACATTAAGCCATAAGTGTAAACTTGACTTAGTTAGGGTTATTAGGGCCGGTAAAATTCGTGCCAGCCACCGCGGTTATACGAAAGGCCCTAGTTGCTAGCCACGGCGTAAAGGGTGGTTAAGGACAACAACAAATAAAGCTAAAGATCCCCTAAGCCGTCATACGCATTCCGGGGGCACGAAGCCCTAACACGAAAGTAGCTTTAAAAAATATACCTGACCCCACGAAAGCTAAGAAACAAACTGGGATTAGATACCCCACTATGCTTAGCCTTAAACCCAGATGTATTCTTACACACACATCCGCCCGGGTACTACGAGCATAGCTTAAAACCCAAAGGACTTGGCGGTGTCTCAGACCCACCTAGAGGAGCCTGTTCTATAACCGATAACCCCCGTTAAACCTCACCACTTCTTGTTAATACCGCCTATATACCGCCGTCGTCAGCTTACCCTGTGAAGGTCTAACAGTAAGCAAAATGGGCCCGCCCAAAAACGTCAGGTCGAGGTGTAGCGTACGAAGTGGGAAGAAATGGGCTACATTTTCTACAACTAGAATATTAAACGAATGGCATTATGAAAATTATTGCCTGAAGGTGGATTTAGTAGTAAAAAGCAAACAGAGTGTCCTTTTGAATTAGGCTCTGAGACGCGCACACACCGCCCGTCACTCTCCCCTACACATAACTATTCCACATATATAATACACTCCACATCAATACGGGGAGGCAAGTCGTAACATGGTAAGTGTACCGGAAGGTGCACTTGGAACAATCAGGACGTGGCTGAGATAGCCAAGCATCTCCCTTACACCGAGAAGACATCCATGCAAATTGGATCGCCCTGAGCCAAAAAGCTAGCTTAACCCCCAGAATACCTAAAACAACATTAAAATACTCCAAAAAACCACAATATCCCAAATTAAAACATTCTACCGCCCTAGTACGTGTGACAGAAAAGGTAATAATAAAGCAATAAATAAAGTACCGCAAGGGAACGCTGAAAGAGAAATGAAATAGATCATTAAAGCACAATAAAGCAGAGATTAAACCTCGTACCTTTTGCATCATGATTTAGCCAGTCCTCCGAGCAAAGCGCACTTTAGTTCTAGACCCCGAAACTAAGTGAGCTACCCCGAGACAGCCTATAAATTAGGGCCAACCCGTCTCTGTGGCAAAAGAGTGGGAAGATCTCTGGGTAGAGGTGACAAGCCTACCGAACTTAGTTATAGCTGGTTGCCTAGGAAATGAATAGAAGTTCAGCCTCGTACCCCTCACCTCACCAACACCTTTATACTACACGAGCCCGAGAGACCTACGAGAGTTAGTCAAAGGGGGTACAGCCCCTTTGATGCAGGACACAACCTCATCAGGAGGTTAAAGATTATACTAAACAAGATATGCCGCTCCAGTGGGCCTAAAAGCAGCCACCTGAACAGAAAGCGTTAAAGCTCTGGCGGATTCTAATCTATTATTTAAATATTATATCTTAAACCCCTAATTATACTAGGCCAATCCATGCCCGCATGGAAGAGACACTGCTAAAATGAGTAATAAGAAGGAACCCCCTTCTCCTAGCCTACGTGTATGCTAAATTGGACCCCCCACTAGCAATTAACGAACCCAATTAAAGAGGGCATTGTGGACATACTAAATATCAAGAAAACCCCACACACCCCCATCGTTAACCCCACACCGGAAGGCACTATAGGAAAGACTAAAAGAAAAGGAAGGAACTCGGCAAACATAAGCCTCGCCTGTTTACCAAAAACATCGCCTCCTGCAAAAATCAACGTATAGGAGGTCTTGCCTGCCCAGTGACATGTTAAACGGCCGCGGTATTTTGACCGTGCGAAGGTAGCGCAATCACTTGTCTCTTAAATGGAGACCTGTATGAATGGTGGAACGAGGGCTTAGCTGTCTCCCCTTTCAAGTCAATGAAATTGATCTGCCCGTGCAGAAGCGGACATACGCCTACAAGACGAGAAGACCCTTTGGAGCTTAAGATACAAGATCAACTACGTCAAGAACTCAGTTAAACTAAGTAGCACCTGATCCCAATCTTCTGTTGGGGCGACCACGGGAGAAAATAAAGCTCCCACGCGGACTGGGGCAACCCCCTAAAACCAAGAGTGACAACTCTAAGTCGCAGAATCTCTGACCAAAAGATCCGGCTACCTGCCGACCAACGAACCAAGTTACCCTAGGGATAACAGCGCAATCCCCTTTCAGAGTCCATATCGACAAGGGGGTTTACGACCTCGATGTTGGATCAGGACATCCTAATGGTGCAGCCGCTATTAAGGGTTCGTTTGTTCAACGATTAAAGTCCTACGTGATCTGAGTTCAGACCGGAGTAATCCAGGTCAGTTTCTATCTGTAATGCCACTTTTCCTAGTACGAAAGGACCGGAGAAGGGGGGCCTATGCTATCAGCACGCCCCACCCCAACTTAATGACATCAACTAAATTAAACAAAGGGAGGGCACAATCCCATATCAAGATAAGATTATTAAGATGGCAGAGCCCGGCAATTGCAAAAGGCCTAAGCCCTTTCCCCCGGAGGTTCAAGTCCTCCTCTTAATTATGATAACCCCCCTAATCACCCACATCATTAACCCCCTGGCCTATATTGTACCAGTTCTACTAGCAGTGGCCTTTCTAACCCTAATTGAACGTAAAGTCCTTGGATATATGCAACTACGAAAGGGCCCCAATGTCGTAGGCCCCTACGGCCTCCTCCAACCAATCGCAGACGGAGTTAAACTATTTATTAAAGAACCAATTCGCCCATCAACTTCCTCCCCATTTTTATTTCTCGCCACCCCCATGCTAGCCCTCACCCTAGCATTAATATTATGAGCCCCCATGCCCCTCCCCCATCCAGTAACTGACCTAAATCTTGGTATACTATTTATCCTGGCCCTCTCCAGCCTGGCGGTCTATTCTATTCTAGGGTCAGGATGGGCCTCAAATTCAAAATATGCCCTAATTGGGGCCCTCCGAGCAGTCGCCCAAACCATTTCCTATGAAGTAAGCCTAGGATTAATTTTATTATCAATTATCATCTTCACAGGAGGTTTTACCCTCCAAATATTTAATGCAACACAAGAGGCGATTTGACTTCTAATTCCAGCCTGACCCCTGGCCGCTATATGATATATTTCTACCCTTGCAGAGACAAATCGGGCCCCATTTGACCTAACAGAAGGAGAGTCAGAACTAGTATCCGGATTCAATGTAGAATACGCTGGTGGTCCTTTCGCACTATTTTTTCTAGCCGAATACGCCAACATCCTTCTAATAAATACATTATCCGCTATTTTATTTATAGGAGCAATACACCTCCCACACGCCCCCGAACTAGCCACAATGAATATTATAATAAAAACCGCCCTATTATCTATGCTATTTCTATGAGTCCGCGCCTCCTACCCCCGCTTCCGGTATGATCAACTTATACATTTAGTGTGAAAAAATTTTTTACCAATAACACTAGCCCTAATTTTATGACACACCGCCCTACCCATCGCACTCACAGGACTACCCCCTCAACTATAATGGAGCCGTGCCTGAATGCTAAAGGGCCACTTTGATAGAGTGAAAAATGGAGGCTAAAATCCCCCCGGCTCCTTAGAAAGAAAGGACTTGAACCTATATTATGGAGATCAAAACTCCAAGTGTTTCCATTACACCACTTCCTAGTAAGATCAGCTAAATTAAGCTTTTGGGCCCATACCCCAAAAATGTAGGTTAAAATCCTTCTCTTACCAATGAGCCCCTACGTCATCACAATTCTATTGTCAAGCCTAGGTCTGGGCACAGCCCTCACCTTCATAAGCTCTCACTGACTATTAGCCTGAATGGGCCTAGAAATTAATACTCTAGCAATTCTACCCCTAATAGCCCAACACCACCACCCCCGAGCAGTAGAAGCCACCACCAAATATTTTTTAGCCCAGGCCGCAGCTGCAGCAACCATCTTATTCGCTAGTTCTATTAATGCTTGAACCACAGGAGAATGAAACATTCACTGCTTATCTCATCCCGCCGCAACTATCCTGATTACTATAGCCCTTGCCCTAAAAGTAGGACTGGCCCCCGTACACCTCTGAATACCTCCCGTTATGCAAGGCCTAAGCCTCTCTACAGGACTAATTATGGCCACCTGACAAAAACTAGCCCCATTCGCGCTAATCATTCAAATAGCCTCCTTTACTCACCCCCTCCTACTTACAACCTTAGGGCTCCTGTCCGTCTTCATTGGTGGCTGAGGGGGGCTAAACCAAACTCAACTACGAAAAATTTTAGCCTATTCATCCATCGCCCACCTTGGTTGAATAATCATCATCACACAATTTAAACCACAACTGACCATTCTCGTACTAACCACCTACATTATTATAACATCAGCAACATTCTTAACATTTAAGTTAATAGCCACCACAAAAATTAATACCCTAGCAATAAGCTGGACTAAAGCACCCACCACCACAGCCATAGCCGCCCTGGCCCTATTATCCCTGGGCGGCCTCCCCCCACTTACAGGCTTCATACCAAAATGATTAATTTTACAAGAACTTGCTATTCAAGGACTTCCACTCACCGCAACCCTAATAGCACTCAGCGCTTTACTAAGTCTATACTTCTATCTCCGACTCTGCTACGCCATAACACTAACAATCTCCCCTAACATAAACAACTCCACCACCCCCTGACGTATACAAAATACACAACCCACCCTGCCCCTGGCTACACTAATAGCCATAACTTTATTACTCCTCCCCCTCACCCCCTTAGCCCAAACTCTAGTCAACTAGAGATTTAGGATAATACTAGACCAAAAGCCTTCAAAGCTTTAAGTAGGAGTGAGAATCTCCTAATCTCTGTATAAGGCTTGCAAGACTTTATCTCACATCTTCTGAATGCAACCCAGACACTTTAATTAAGCTAAAGCCTTTCTAGATGAGAAGGCCTCGATCCTACAAACTCCTAGTTAACAGCTAGGTACTCAAACCAGCGAGCATTCATCTACTTTCCCCGCCCCGGCCAAAAAGGCGGGGAAAGCCCCGGCAGGCGATCAGCCTGCTTCTTAAGATTTGCAATCTAATGTGAATACACCACAAGGCTTATGATAGGGAAAGGACTTAAACCTTTGTTCACGGAGCTACAATCCGCCGCCTAACTCTCGGCCACCCTACCTGTGACGATCACGCGCTGATTTTTCTCAACCAACCACAAAGACATTGGCACCCTCTACCTAGTATTTGGTGCTTGGGCCGGAATAGTTGGCACAGCCCTTAGCCTGCTTATCCGGGCAGAGCTAGCCCAACCTGGTGCCCTTCTCGGCGATGACCAGATTTATAATGTTATTGTTACTGCCCACGCCTTTGTAATAATTTTCTTTATAGTAATACCAATTATGATTGGAGGATTTGGAAACTGACTCGTGCCCCTTATGATTGGGGCACCGGACATGGCTTTTCCCCGAATAAATAATATAAGCTTCTGACTCCTTCCTCCCTCCCTCCTCCTCCTGCTGGCCTCCTCCGGAGTTGAAGCAGGAGCGGGAACGGGATGAACTGTATATCCCCCACTTGCTGGCAACCTTGCACATGCAGGAGCCTCTGTAGATCTAACTATCTTTTCACTTCACCTTGCAGGGGTCTCATCTATTCTAGGAGCCATTAATTTTATTACAACTATTATCAATATGAAACCCCCTGCAATTTCACAGTATCAAACGCCCCTATTTGTTTGAGCTGTTCTTATCACGGCTGTCCTCCTATTATTATCTCTCCCAGTCTTAGCGGCTGGTATTACAATACTTCTAACTGATCGAAACTTAAACACCACATTCTTTGACCCGGCAGGAGGAGGGGACCCCATTTTATACCAACATCTTTTCTGATTCTTCGGCCATCCTGAAGTATATATTTTAATTTTACCCGGCTTCGGCATGATCTCTCATATTGTCGCATATTATGCAGGCAAAAAAGAACCGTTCGGTTACATAGGAATAGTATGAGCTATAATGGCCATTGGCCTTCTAGGCTTCATCGTATGAGCTCATCACATATTTACAGTAGGTATAGATGTAGACACTCGAGCATATTTTACATCCGCAACAATGATTATTGCAATCCCAACCGGTGTAAAAGTATTTAGCTGACTTGCCACCTTACACGGAGGGTCCATTAAATGAGAAACACCCCTGCTCTGAGCCCTAGGCTTCATCTTCCTCTTTACCGTGGGGGGGCTTACCGGAATTGTTCTGGCCAACTCATCTCTAGATATCGTATTACATGATACTTATTATGTGGTAGCCCACTTCCACTATGTATTATCAATGGGTGCAGTCTTTGCTATCATGGGAGCCTTCGTCCACTGATTCCCTCTCTTCACAGGATACACAATGCATGATACCTGAACAAAAATCCACTTTGGAACAATATTTGTAGGAGTTAACCTCACCTTTTTTCCACAACATTTTCTAGGCCTCGCGGGCATGCCCCGGCGATACTCAGACTACCCCGATGCATACTCATTATGAAATATTATCTCCTCTATTGGCTCCTTAGTATCCCTAGTAGCAGTTGTAATATTCTTATATATTTTATGAGAAGCCTTCACTGCCAAACGAGAAGTGCTGTCCGCTGAGCTTACTTCTACAAATGTAGAATGACTACACGGATGCCCCCCGCCCTACCACACATTTGAAGAGCCAGCCTTCGTACAAGTGCAAACGAACTAACGAGAAAGGAAGGAATCGAACCCCCATAGACTAGTTTCAAGCCAGTCACATAGCCACTCTGTCACTTTCTTCTATAAGATACTAGTATAATTGAACAATACCCTGCCTTGTCAAGGCAAAATTGTAGGTTGAAATCCTGCGTATCTTAAGCTTCACAGCTTAATGGCACATCCCTCACAACTAGGATTCCAAGACGCGGCCTCCCCTGTAATAGAAGAACTTCTGCACTTTCACGACCATGCCTTAATAATCGTTTTCCTAATTAGCACCTTAGTCTTATATATTATTGTTGTTGTAGTGACCACCAAACTCACCAATAAATATGTTTTGGACTCCCAAGAAATTGAAATTGTTTGAACCATCCTCCCGGCAGTAATTCTTATTCTAATCGCCCTTCCTTCTCTCCGAATCCTCTACCTAATGGATGAGGTAAATGACCCCCATTTAACAGTAAAAGCTATGGGCCACCAGTGATACTGAAGTTATGAATACACTGACTACGAAAACCTGGCCTTTGATTCATATATGGTTCCTACACAAGACCTTGCCCCAGGACAATTCCGATTACTTGAAACAGATCATCGAATGGTAATCCCAATAGAATCCCCGATTCGAGTTCTGGTATCAGCTGAAGATGTCCTTCACTCCTGGGCCGTTCCCGCACTTGGCATTAAAATAGATGCCGTACCAGGACGGCTTAACCAAGCATCTTTTATTACTTCCCGCCCCGGGGTGTTTTACGGACAATGTTCTGAAATTTGTGGGGCCAACCACAGTTTTATGCCTATCGTTGTAGAAGCCGTTCCTCTAGAACACTTTGAAGGCTGATCCTCTCTTATGCTTGAAGACGCCTCACTAGGAAGCTAAATAGGGCCTAGCATTAGCCTTTTAAGCTAAAGATTGGCGGCCCCCAACCGCCCCTAGTGACATGCCGCAACTAAACCCCGCCCCATGATTTGCAATTCTTGTATTCTCGTGACTAATCTTCCTAACAGTAATTCCAAACAAAGTCCTAAACCACACCTTCACAAATGAAATTACAGCACTAAACGCCGAAAACCTTAAATCAGACACCTGAAACTGACCATGGCATTAAACCTGTTTGACCAATTTATAAGCCCCACACACCTAGGCATCCCACTAATTGCCATTGCACTCACCCTGCCATGAGTCTTAATTCCATCTCCGACCGCCCGTTATCAAAACAACCGACTAATCTCACTACAAAGCTGATTCATTAAAACCTTTACACAACAACTGCTCACCCCACTAAATCCGGGCGGACACAAATGAGCCCTAATTCTGGCCTCACTAATAATTTTTATTCTTACCCTAAACATATTAGGGCTACTACCCTATACCTTTACCCCCACCACACAACTATCATTAAATATGGGACTAGCCGTCCCACTGTGGTTAGCCACAGTCATTATTGGACTCCGAAACCAGCCCACCGCGGCCCTAGGGCACCTCCTACCAGAAGGGACCCCCGCCCCCTTAATCCCAATTCTAATTATTATTGAAACCATTAGCCTTTTTATCCGCCCCTTGGCACTTGGAGTCCGACTTACGGCTAATCTTACAGCCGGCCACCTACTTATCCAACTAATTTCTACAGCGACTATTACCCTTATGCCAATAATAACTACAGTAGCAGCTCTCACCGCCATTCTTTTAGTATTGCTAACACTTCTAGAGATTGCAGTAGCCATTATCCAAGCCTACGTATTTGTTCTTTTACTAAGCCTATACTTACAAGAAAACGTATAATGGCCCACCAAGCACACGCATACCACATGGTTGACCCAAGCCCATGGCCCCTCACCGGAGCAGTAGCTGCACTCCTAATAACATCAGGTCTAGCAATCTGATTCCACTTTCACTCAACTGTTCTAATAACACTGGGACTTATTCTACTACTTCTTACCATATATCAATGATGACGAGATATTATCCGAGAAGGCACCTTCCAAGGACACCATACGCCCCCAGTCCAAAAAGGCTTGCGGTACGGAATAATCCTATTCATTACTTCTGAGGTATTCTTCTTTCTTGGGTTTTTTTGAGCATTTTACCACTCCAGCCTCGCCCCAACCCCAGAACTCGGTGGATGCTGGCCCCCCGCCGGCATTACTCCTCTTGATCCATTTGAAGTCCCCCTTCTTAATACAGCAGTGCTGCTGGCATCAGGGGTTACCGTAACATGATCCCACCACAGCCTCATAGAAGGAGAACGAAAGCAAGCAGTTCAATCCCTTGCTCTTACAATTCTTCTAGGTTTCTACTTCACTACCCTTCAGGCCATGGAATACTACGAAGCCCCTTTCACTATTGCAGATGGAGTATATGGCTCAACTTTCTTCGTAGCAACAGGCTTTCACGGACTTCACGTTATCATTGGCTCAACCTTTCTTGCTATCTGTCTCCTTCGACAAATCCAATATCACTTTACGTCAGAACACCACTTTGGATTTGAAGCCGCCGCCTGATACTGACACTTCGTAGATGTTGTATGATTATTCTTATACGTCTCTATTTACTGATGAGGCTCATATCTTTCTAGTATTAAAGTTAGTACGAATGACTTCCAATCATCTAGTCTTGGTTAAAATCCAAGGAAAGATAATGAACTTAATTATAGCAATTATACTTATTACTATTATTCTCTCTATAATCTTGGCCACAGTATCATTTTGATTGCCCCAAATAAACCCCGACGCAGAAAAACTTTCCCCATATGAATGCGGCTTTGACCCACTAGGCTCTGCACGTTTGCCATTTTCCTTACGCTTCTTTCTAGTCGCCATCTTATTCTTATTATTTGATCTAGAAATTGCCCTTCTTCTCCCACTTCCATGGGGAAATCAATTACTTGACCCTACATATACCCTTTTATGAGCTGCAACTATCTTAATTTTACTCACCCTAGGCTTAATTTATGAGTGATTACAAGGAGGCCTAGAATGGGCCGAATAGGGGACTAGTCCAAATTAAGACCTCTGATTTCGACTCAGAAAACCGCGGTTTAATTCCGCGGTCCCCTTATGACACCAGTTTACTTCAGCTTTACCTCAGCATTTACCCTAGGACTCACAGGACTAGCATTTCATCGTACCCATCTGCTCTCGGCCCTACTATGCTTAGAAGGCATGATATTATCTTTATTCATCGCCCTTGCCCTTTGAATACTTCAACTAGAAACGACTGCCTTCTCTGCTGCCCCCATTCTACTCTTAGCCTTTTCAGCCTGCGAAGCTAGCGCGGGCCTAGCCCTGCTAGTTGCCACAGCCCGAACTCACGGCACGGATCGCCTACAATCCCTAAACTTACTACAATGCTAAAAATTCTTATTCCAACAATAATACTATTTCCCACAATTTGACTCTCTTCCCCCAAGTGACTCTGAACCACCACAACCCTTCAAAGTTTAATTATCGCCCTGTTTAGTCTGACTTGAATTAACTGACCTTCAGAAACAGACTGGGCATCCTCTAACATATATATGGGCACAGACCCCCTATCAACCCCCCTCTTAGTACTCACATGTTGACTCCTCCCCCTTATAATTCTAGCCAGCCAAAACCATGTTAAAACTGAGCCCACCTCCCGCCAACGAAGCTATATTACTCTGTTGGCCTCCCTACAAACTTTTCTAATTATGGCCTTTGGGGCCACCGAAATCATCATGTTCTACGTCATATTTGAAGCAACCCTCATCCCTACTCTCATCATTATTACCCGCTGAGGGAATCAGGCTGAGCGGTTAAGTGCAGGAACATATTTTCTATTTTATACCCTAGCCGGCTCCCTCCCCTTACTGGTTGCGCTCCTCCTATTATATCAAACCACAGGCTCCCTCTCTATGTTTATTATTCAATATTCACAGCCTATAGCCCTTAGTTCCTGAGGAGACAAAATTTGATGAACAGGCTGCCTAATCGCCTTCCTAGTAAAAATGCCTCTATATGGGGTCCACCTCTGACTGCCAAAAGCCCATGTAGAGGCCCCCGTAGCCGGATCAATGGTACTAGCCGCAATCCTACTAAAACTTGGAGGCTACGGGATAATACGTATAATAGTAATCCTAGACCCTCTATCTAAAGACATAGTCTACCCCATCATTGCTCTAGCCCTGTGAGGAATTATTATAACAGGTTCTATTTGCCTTCGACAAACCGATTTAAAATCACTAATTGCCTACTCGTCTGTAAGCCATATAGGTCTTGTTGCAGGGGGTATCTTAATTCAGACTCCATGAGGCTTTACCGGGGCCCTCGTGCTAATAATTGCCCACGGCCTAGTATCGTCCGCCCTGTTCTGCCTGGCCAACACTACATATGAACGAACCCATAGCCGAACAATAATCTTAGCTCGGGGACTACAAATTATTTTTCCCCTGACCGCCGTTTGATGATTCTTATCAAATCTGGCAAATTTAGCACTTCCCCCCCTGCCCAACCTTATAGGAGAACTTGTGATCATCACTGCTCTATTTAATTGATCTCCATGAACCCTAGTTTTGACTGGAGCCGGCACACTTATTACCGCAGCATATTCACTTTATTTATTTTTAATAACCCAACGAGGCCCACTCCCACAACACATTATTAACCTTCAACCCTTTCATACACGAGAACATCTACTAATTACTCTTCACCTCCTCCCAGTTGCTCTCCTCATCACAAAGCCTGAGATCATATGAGGCTGGTGATACTGTAGATATAGTTTAATATAAAACATTAGATTGTGGTTCTAAAGACAGAGGTTAGACCCCCCTTATCCACCGAAAGAGGCCCCTAGGCCATAGAGACTGCTAATCCCTATTACCACGGTTAAACTCCGTGGCTCATTCGAAGCTCCTAAAGGATAATAGCTCATCCGTTGGTCTTAGGAACCAAAAACTCTTGGTGCAACTCCAAGTAGAAGCTATGGCAAATATTATGACTACCACCCTCCTCCTCACCCTTACAGTCCTAGTACTACCTCTTATAATAACACTAAACCCAAAACCCCTGGACCAAGAATGGGCCCTGAAACACGTTAAAATTGCCGTAAGCACCGCATTTTTCATCAGCACCATTCCCCTCATTATTTTTTTGGACCAAGGAACAGAAAATGTTATTACAACCTGAAACTGAATAAATATCATAAATTTTGATATTAATATTAGTTTTAAATTTGACCACTATTCACTTATCTTCACTCCCATCGCCCTATACGTAACATGGTCTATTCTAGAATTTGCATCATGATACATACACTCCGACCCGTATCTGAACCGATTCTTCAAATACTTATTACTCTTCCTAGTAGCCATGATTACTTTAGTCACCGCCAATAATTTATTCCAGCTGTTTATTGGTTGAGAAGGTGTTGGCATCATATCCTTCCTATTAATTGGGTGATGACATGGCCGGGCCGACGCCAATACGGCAGCTCTTCAAGCAGTTATTTATAACCGAGTTGGCGACATCGGCCTAATTCTAGCGATTGCCTGAATTGCAACAAACCTTAATTCTTGAGAAATCCCACAGATCTTTTTATTATCCAAAGACTTTGATATAACTCTACCACTTATAGGTCTTATCTTGGCCGCCACAGGGAAATCTGCTCAATTTGGACTTCACCCGTGACTACCCTCAGCAATGGAAGGCCCAACCCCGGTTTCAGCCCTACTACACTCGAGCACTATGGTCGTTGCAGGAATTTTTTTATTAATCCGCCTACATCCTCTGATAGAAAATAACCAGCTAGCCCTCACCACCTGCCTATGTCTCGGCGCCCTAACAACGCTATTTACCGCAACCTGCGCCCTCACCCAGAATGACATCAAAAAAATTGTAGCATTCTCAACATCAAGTCAATTGGGTCTCATAATAGTAACTATCGGCCTTAATCAGCCCCAACTAGCCTTCCTCCACATCTGCACTCATGCCTTCTTTAAAGCTATACTCTTTTTGTGCTCCGGCTCAATTATTCATAGCCTCAATGATGAGCAAGATATTCGAAAAATGGGCGGCCTACATAAACTTATGCCATTCACTTCCTCTTGTCTTATTATTGGCAGCCTCGCACTAACAGGAATACCCTTCCTAGCAGGTTTCTTTTCAAAAGATGCAATTATTGAAGCTCTTAATACCTCCCATTTAAACGCCTGAGCCCTAACCCTGACATTAGTTGCCACCTCCTTTACTGCAGTTTACAGTCTCCGGGTCATCTACTTTGTAGTAATGGGTTCACCCCGATTTTCAACCATGTCCCCCATTAATGAAAATCATCCCACAGTAATTGCATCAATTGGGCGCCTAGCCTGAGGAAGTATGGTCGCAGGACTAATTATTACCTCAAATTTCCTACCATCTAAAATCCCTACGATAACAATACCCCCTTCCCTTAAAGTAGCTGCTATAGTAGTCACAATTATTGGTCTTATTGTAGCCCTGGCACTAGCCACTACAACATCCAAACAAATCAAAATCACCTCTCTTTTGGCCCCACACAACTTCTCTAACATATTAGGACTCTTCCCATCAATTATTCACCGCTCCATTCCTAAATTCAACCTTGCCCTAGGAAAACAAGCCACAAAACTTGACCGACAATGAATAGAAATAGGCCCCAAAGGGCTTCATCCCATGCACTTCACCCTTTCCTCAATATTTGATAACATTAACACTAACATTATTAAAGTTTACCTAACCTTTTATCTAATTTCTACAATTTTAATTATTGTGCTACTTTCCACAACCTAGACCGCCCGAAGCGCTCCCCGATTTAAACCACGAGTTAGCTCCAACACTACAAAAAGACACAACAGTAAAACCCACGCACACACCACCAACATCCCCCCGCCTCAAGAATATATAAAAGAAATCCCCCCGATATCCCCACGAACCACAAAAAACTCCTTAAACTCATCAACAACTAGGTACCCCCCATACCCGCCTCAAAATCATCACACCGCAACCCCCACACCCAACAAGTATATCAAAACATAGGCCTTCACCGACCCCACCCCCCATGTTTCAGGGAACGGCTCAGCGGCTAAAGCCGCCGAATATGCAAACACCACCAACATTCCCCCCAAATAAATTAAAAACAACATTAAACCTACTAACGACCCCCCATGTCCCACCAGCACCCCACACCCAACCCCTCCCGCCACAGCCAGGCCCAGAGCAGCAAAATAAGGTGCAGGATTAGAAGCAACCCCCACCAACCCAACCACTAAACTTAACAAAAACAGATCAAGAAAATATGTCATAATTCTCACCCGGGCTCTAACCAGGACTAATGACTTGAAAACCCACCGTTGTTATTCAACTATGAGAACTATGGTCACCCGAAAAACCCACCCCCTCTTCAAAATTGCCAACAACGCACTAATCGACCTCCCCGCCCCATCTAACATCTCCGCATGATGAAACTTTGGTTCCCTATTATTATTATGTCTTATGATACAAATCCTAACAGGACTATTTCTAGCCATACACTACACATCAGACATCTCAACTGCTTTTTCATCCGTAGTCCACATCTGCCGGGACGTAAATTATGGATGACTCATCCGCAATCTACACGCCAACGGAGCCTCCTTCTTCTTCATTTGCATTTACCTCCACATTGGACGAGGCCTTTATTACGGCTCCTATCTTTATAAGGAAACCTGAAACATTGGGGTGGTCCTTCTTCTATTAGTAATAATAACCGCATTTGTAGGATATGTCCTACCATGAGGACAAATATCATTCTGAGGTGCCACAGTAATCACGAACCTCCTATCAGCTGTGCCATACATAGGAGATGCCCTCGTACAATGAATCTGAGGGGGGTTTTCCGTAGACAATGCAACATTAACCCGATTCTTCGCATTTCACTTCCTACTCCCATTTGCAGTTGTTGCGGCAACACTTTTACATGCCCTCTTTTTACATGAAACAGGCTCCAATAATCCCATTGGACTAAATTCTGACGCAGATAAAATTTCCTTTCACCCCTATTTCTCATATAAGGACCTCTTAGGCTTCGCCTTCCTTGTCGTAGCCCTCGCCTTATTAGCCCTTTTCTCCCCCAACCTCCTTGGTGACCCAGAAAACTTCACCCCGGCCAACCCCCTAGTAACACCCCCTCACATTAAACCCGAGTGATATTTCCTATTTGCCTACGCCATCCTCCGATCAATCCCAAACAAATTGGGCGGGGTCTTAGCCCTCCTCCTCTCCATCCTAGTACTTATAGTTGTCCCCCTGTTACACACATCTAAACAACAAGGCCTCACTTTCCGCCCCATCTCCCAACTTCTATTTTGAACCCTTGTAGCAGACGTAGTTATCTTAACATGAATCGGCGGAATACCCGTCGAACACCCATTTATCATCATCGGACAAATCGCCTCTGCACTATACTTCTCCCTTTTCCTAATTTTTAACCCTCTAACAGGTTGATTAGAAAACAAAACCATAAATTTAAAATGCTCTAGTAGCTTAATCATAAAGCACCGGTCTTGTAATCCGGAGATTGAGGACTAAGTCCCCTCCTAGTGCCAGAAAAAAGAGATTTTAACTCCCACCCCTAACTCCCAAAGCTAGAATTCTTAATTAAACTATTTTCTGTTCTTTAAACCTAAAATTTTCAACATGCATTAATTCACTATGGTATAGTACATATTATGCATAATTCAACATTATGATATAGTACATATTATGTATAATATTACATCATGGTTTAGTACATTACATGTAATATCAACATATCACTACATTAAACATTTTTGCTTACAACATTAAAAGAAGCAGGACATAAACCATAAACTATTTAAACTCATAAGTACTTTATTTTAAAATGAGCAATTGTATAATTCCTAAACACTTCCATATAACCATTTTCTATGCGTTCCCCAACTAATCTTGCACATCAAATATTTAATGTAGTAAGAGACCACCATCCCTATATACCTTAAGATACACGGTCCTTGAACGATCAGGGACAAAACTTGTGGGGGTCACACAACTTGCACTATTACTGGCATCTGGTTCCTATTTCAGGTCCATACGTTTAAGCCCCTCATTCTATTAATTATCCTGACATCGCTTAATGGTGTAACTTAGCCGTAGCAAGCACCCCCCAAGCCAAGGCGTTCTTTTACAGGCATGGGGTTTTTTATTTTTTAGGTCACTTTCACTTGGCATATTTCATGTAGGAAAGTTCAACAAATATATTAAGGTAGTCCTATTCTATGAAAAAGCAAAAGATTATGTAATGTTTTAATGACATACCTGAAATAATTACATATATCTCTATCAAGTACATAACATGCTGCTACTTCCTCATACCTGCCTGAGATCCCCCTGGGTGCCTCGCGCGCGGTAAACCCCCCTACCCCCTACGCCGTACGATTCCTAATTTATCCTGTTAAACCCCTAAACCAGGTAAGGCCCGATTGGCGTATTCAACGAGTGGCGATGTGTGTTGATATATAGTGTTATAAATTCACATTATATTGTATA